TTTTTTTATAAAATCTGCCTCCAGCAAGACAAGATAGGGGGACGCCAAAAAGCCGTATAGTGCAGGAGCGCTCACATTTTTTGGCTGACTCTTTCACTTGAATTTGCAAATCCGGCTTGCTCCCGGCTACGTGTCCTTTGGACCCTTCGCCCGCTTAGAAGTGGATTCGAACCACTGACACAAGGATTTTCAGTCCTTTGCTCTAACCAGCTGAGCTACCTGAACCACTTTCCTAAAGTCTGTTTTATTCATCGAATAGCGCCCTACCTTACCACTTAACTAGTAAGGGAAAAGCCCTTGACTAATAATAATATATAGGCTTTTTCGCTTGTTCGTCAAGCTTTCGAGCAGCTCTTTCAACTGCCGCCTAATCCCCCAACATGCTCAAGAACCGAGAGCCATCCAGGGACTGGACGGCCGGAGGGAGCTTGCAACTAGAAAGAAGATAGGCCGGTCAAAGAAAAACAAGGCGCAACAGGCTTTCTGCTCCTAGTCACTAAGTAGTGCTATTCGGGGGACTGGACTCCACCAAGAGGTTCTTTCTCTCACGTAATTTCGCCCGCCCCTTTCATTTCCGTGCCGGAGGAAATGGGATTCGAACCCATGATACAATCTTCTTGTATGTCGATTTAGCAAACCAATGCCTTAAGCCACTCAGCCATACCTCCAAGTTGTTGATCGGAATGGAATTGGATGTGCCGGGTTTGGTTGGTTGCCCGAAGGGCTATCTGATCCGATCAACTGCCGTAGCGCGCTAGCGCGCGTACTCTTCTTCTATGAGCGAGACTCTATCCAGATCTGCCACTCGTTGGGCGACGCCTTCTTTTCTATGAACAGCCCGCCACTGAATGATGAACTTTCCAGTTTTCGCCTCCGACCCGAGAAAAGACACGGTCAAGCCAAGCCCTTACCCGCCTGAATGGAATGAATATCTCCTTCGTCTGGTCGAGAAGGGATAAAGCCCGGAGAACCAGGCTTGCTTAGCTTACAAAGCTAGCTTACTAAGGCGAAGGAATTTGTCGTTGATTGCACGAGTTAGCCAGCAAACCCCCCTGACTCATCTCTCTCTCTATAAAAAAGCCCTTTCTCCTTTTCATAATAATAAGGTAAGCATCCAGCTCTCGATCCAGAGCTACTGCTTCAACAATCAACTGAGCTCAGGAAGTCAGGTTAAGACGTCGACTTATACAGGGGAGATTCAAAAGAATTCCTGTCTTTAGAAGTCAATCCCACTAAACTACACTTGTACGCTTGACATGAAAAGTAGAGGCAAGCGGAGTCAAAGGCCGAGCCTCCACTAGCAAAGGGGGACAGCCATGCCAATCCAAGCAGAGCAAAAGTGCGCCCACTCTACCTTTCTTTCTTTATCTTAGACTTCGTTCTTCAAGGAGACCCATGTGCATTTCCTCTCTTCTGTGCTCTTGAACTCTTGATTCCCTTGTGCCTTTAGTTTAAGTATAGGTCGTCGATTCAATCTATCTTGATGGGATTTTTCCTTCTGTTGAGTAGTATAGAAGGGATTTTTCGAGTAGGTAGCGACAAGACTAGTAGTATCGACAAGAGGCTACATCAATAGCTGAAACTATTTTTCGGGTAGGGTAGGCTTGGAGTCAGAAGTCCTATTTATCCCAACCAAATAAGCACTTTTGCAAAGTTCACCTTCCCGCGGTCAAAACAAGACTTACAGATAACAATCAGACCTTACCAGGTACAGGGACCAGACTATAGAGCCTAATGAAAAAGAATTCGGGCTTGCTTTCTCAATTCACATCTATGAGCGATGATTCTTCTATCTCTTGCTCGCTTCGATCGGACTCTGACAGCTTAGGGAAGAATGATGGGTCGCTAACAAGGCCTCTAAATGACCGCTCAGAAAAGGCCTACCTATTTTTTTCCCAATCTGTCACTTGCTCGTCCCTCTCTCGGCGGCTTTGACTCATGTCTATAGCCAGTTGCTAAGACGATTCCCATTCAAGCATTCTCATTCAACGATCTATCAATGCTGCCCTTATTCTTTCTTTTTTCTTTTTGAATTCCTTTCTTTCTACTAGTTCTTACATAAGCAATTTGCAGGAAGTAAACGAATCCTTCCGAACAACTATAAATAGCTTTAGCATCTTTTTTTTGAGTTGAAAAGGTCTTTATAGAGCTAAGGGGAAGGTTTGGAACCCTAGTAGCAGAATGGAATTAGTTTACCGGGCTGACTTCCATGCCAACACGAGTAGTTTAACTCATCACTACCTCGTAAGGGCGTTGATAATTTTTTTTGCTTTTATTGCTATAAACTTTTTCAAAAGTCTTCAAATAGCCTTTGCATAGTTTACGAATTATGCTTAGTAGGGACCTAAACACAGGAATGGTTTTTCTCAGACCACGCCTTATGACGAAAGGGGGAGAAAGGGCGGATCACCTGTCGATCTGTGATCAACGAAAACTAGACCTGAAGAATGGGATAGAGATTGACAAGCACAAAAGCTATATCTCATATCTATTAATTAATCTACGCTCATTGATGAGACGGCGACATAGAGAGAAGAAAGTATACCCTTTGACACCCCCCTTCTCACTTAAAAGTAAAGAAGAGATACAAAGGAATCCAAATTTTGTGGGATTGAGGATGGAATCGAATAGCGAATGCACTTGCGGTTAAGACAGGTCCTGCATCTCCTACCTAATGCAATTGACCGACCCGCCATCTCTTTCCTTCAATAATGCCTTCGCTTCACTTCAAGACGTTATTTACCAATAAGAATAGGAAAAACTACCTTTTTGAATGGAAGAAGGCGAAGGGGTTTTCGAGCGCTGCGGTAATGAGCCGTAAGAAAGATGAGCAGAGCATTCCTTCCGCCGGCCTTGTTAGGAGTAGGGGAGCGTGGTGAGATAGATAGACGTCCAATCCTGCAGCAGCTAGTTGCTCGGCCTTAGTCTTGGGCTGATCTCACACTTCAATCAACCCCTTCGTACTTCGATCCAAGAAAGAGGCTAATCTCTTTTTTTGTTTGGGCCGGTAGCTAAAAGAAAGTCCTCGCTTTCTCTTGAACAAGGGGCATAGCATTAGCTTCAATTGAACAAGCTCAACCTTGAAAAAGAAAGGTGGCGAAGAACCGTTGAACGCTTCAACTCGGCCACTGAAGAAGGCGAAGGCTGGGCGAGAGACTAGGCCAACTTACTGCTTACTGCCATGCCATGGTTGAAGCTTTAGGCTCCATAGACGGAATTATGTATTAGGTATTAGGGAGGAGAGGACACCACTCAGCACCTAAGGTGGGGTTCAATGCCTAACAAAAACGGCCAAAAGAAAAATAAAGAGAGAAAAAGAGATGAACGGGCTTTTTCGGTGTGGAATATTTGAAAAGTAAAGGTTCGAGCATATTGTAGACGGAGAAACGACTCTTTTTCGGAAAGATGGAATTGGAATCTATTTGGTAGAGTCTGCCGTGTGAAAGCCTTAGCGACCCGAATAGATAATAGCGATCACCCAGTGAAACGTATAGTTCCACCTCTGGTAACATGGTTGGATTGCTAACTTATTCTTTTTTCATTAGGGACGGTTCTTCCTCTTCCCTCTGCGGAGGGGTATGAATAGCGCATACAAGGGGCTCGATCGAAGAGAGACAGTGGTGACTCGCCAAGAAAGATTTTAGAAGTGCTACCTGGCTACAGTCGGTTAATGTTATAAAGTCCTCCATTATGGAATGGTTCTCAGCAGCACGTGAATCTCCTAACTCGCTGAAAGTGACAGCGTTTATTTCAAATATATTCAATATATTATTAGCTTAGCTGAAACGGATCGAGTGTCCTACAAATCAATAGAATCTAGTTCGTTCGGATAATGTACTTGGGAGGACCGTAGCCCAAGCCACCAGGCGAGGAAAGGTTTCATATGGATCCACTTCTTGCCATCTTCGATCAAAGTCTGGATCCTCTGGTAACTATGGTTCGTCCGACTGTACTTCAACAGGAAGATCAGGTTGGGCGGGCTCTTGATCATCGTAAAGAGATCTATCAATTGAGTGGCTATCTGTATTGGCTTCGCCACCTGCCCAAACAGGACGATCGAATCGAACTTCCGTAAGTTCTCCGGCAGCAGGATCCCATAATATCTGCCTATCTACTTGACTTTTCTTAGTCCAGGGACGCCTTTCTTGATGAGAGAATTGATCGCTATGTGTCCTAGTTGATTCGTCTGGTTTAGGAACACCCAGCCGTGTAGCCTCGGCTTCTTCCTGTGCTAGTGCTTTAAGGGCCAGTTCTAATTGTTCTCTCCTTCTTTGTAGTGGAGTGGCTTTGCTGTTAAAGTCTGCTATTAGTGCGCTCACTTCCCTCCTTTTCTTAGCGATTAGTCGATCACTGACGTAACTGTCCGTTAGTCTATCTATCTGTTCGTCCAAAAAGTCTATTTTCTCTTTATAAAGGACTCTGAGCCTTTCGATTCTGCCTTCGTTCTCGTGAATGAGCCTTTCGATTTCCCGTTTGGCTGTAGCCCGGGCAAGGGATATCTATTCTTAGAGGAAGCGATCTGATGAATCTGATCTTGGGTTGGCCTTTGAGTTGCCTGACACTCCTTCCTTTGAAAGGAGCTTCTCGCCGTTAAACTCAGCTCTTTTTCCGGCTTTACCGATTAGATCAGTTTAGACCTTACCTTGGGATTGGCTAGTGCCCTTTAAGGCTGACCCTTTCCCTTTCTCTTCCCCCCGATCCCACTCATTGTCTTCACCCGAGCGTCGATCTTCGAATTGCGTACAAAAGGAAGTTGCTGTCGGATTTCCCGATGTTGGTATGACAAGACCCGGACTTAGCCGTGACACTCATCTATTCAACCCGACTTGACCTCCTCGAATGTGAAAAAAACAGCTCGTAGTCATAGTCAAAGCTCGGGCTGAGGCTTCTTCACCCGGCCGGGCTTCAAAGTCAGAGTCGGAACTATTGAATTGAACCTCTTCCACTCGGGAAAGCTGCAGTCCTTCCTTACCTTTCATGGGATGAGACTTCCCCACTCTCTTTCTTGCTGTCTGGCTTTGTTGGTTGCTTTCTTCTAGCTGGAAAGAGTGCTGGAAGAGCCCTCCCCGTCTTAAGTTTCATGTGTGTGTGCACGAGCCAATTCAAGCTATAGCCCGCTCTCGCTTCTGTACTCTTTTTCCTATCTCTCTCTCGATATCCTTCTTTCATCCTTGCCATCTTCCAAACGAAATTGATTGCCATCCATCCTGTGCTTGGTTCATGGGAACTGCAAGTTTGACAATCAAAGCTTGGGATATCTCATTTGATCTCAGCAAGCCGCTTCGCGCTCAAAGCGAAAGCCAGTCCAGTCTATGATCAGGCAATGAGGAGCTTCCCCTCTAGTAAGATTCTATCTCTTACTTGGGTTCCAAACCTGGGTCTCTCGTGCCTAAGAATGCCTAACCCCCAAAAGCCTGCTTCTCTGCGATCGAAGACCAATTCTGCCTGCTACAGATGCTTGATATGCGCTAGCCTATTCCGCATATGAGACGGATTGCTCCTTTCTTCTAGCCTCTCCTCTCCTTTAGTCGAGCTGCTTCGCACCTCTTTACTAGCAGGGAACGAGCTACCCGAGCTCTAGCGGGACTTGGTTAGGTTTGGACTCTTCCGCCTGCTCGCCTGAAGCCTTTCCGCCTAGCAGTCTTTCCGCTAATGCCAGTTGTTGGCGAATCTTCTGATTATCGAGTTTCAATTCGACAACAACAGGAGAATTGGCAAAAAAGACGAAAAAAAGGCCTTGCCTACTCGAGAAGCTGATTCAATAGCAACTGACTAATGAGATTCTTGACTTTCCTTTCATTCTTTCAAGTCAAACTAGGCTCCTCCCACACCACAAGGATGGCTAAACTCGCCGCAGGAATGGTTGAATATCAGGTTTAGGCTTGCCCCAGCTTTCCAATAGGACTTTCCTTAGAACGAGACAGATATTGAATTAACGGAAAGGCTCGTTGATACCTTTACGCCGACATGAAATCGATTTGCTTTGGCTGATAGCTGTGCCATTTAATGCCTTTGTTCGGACCGGACTCTTGACTTGTCAACTTCAGGTGCTAGAAAAAAAGAAAAAAAATCGTGGTCGGGAAGGTTATAGTAGCCGAAGCCATTGGAATTTGTATTTTATACATTGGAAAAATCCGTTTGGTTATTAATAGACCAGGGCGGGGAAAAGGATAACTGAAAGAAAAGAAATTGATTAGTTATTCGTCAAAGTTTTATTTATTCAATGACCAGAATTAAACGCGGATATATAGCTCGGAGACGTAGAACAAAAATTCGTTTATTTGCATCAAGTTTTCGGGGGGCCCATTCAAGACTTACTCGAACTATTACTCAACAGAAAATAAGAGCTTTGGTTTCGGCTCATCGGGATAGGGATAAGCAAAAGAGAAATTTTCGTCGTTTGTGGATCGTTCGGATAAACGCAGTAATTCGAGAAGGGGGAGTATCCTATAGTTATAGTAAATTAATACATGATCTATACAAGAGACAGTTGGTTCTTAATCGTAAAATACTGGCTCAAATAGCTATATCAAATAGGAATTGTCTTTATATGATTTCCAATGAAATCAGAAAAGAAGCAGATTGTAAAGAATACACCGGAATAATTTAAATGGAGTTACCCGGAGAATGACCTCCGGGAAGGGGGGGTCGAAATTACTATGAGAAAATATGCTTAAAGTAGTCAAAATGAATGAACACCTTCAATAAAATAAAAAAAATCTTTTTTCGATTCGTTTTTTTTTATTACGACACGATAATCAAATCTGGATTCTCGGATTTGTCGAACAAAACACCAATCCACGTTTGAGTTCGGATTGGAATTCTGATTCAAGTGAACAAAGAATAAGCTTATTTATTTCTAGTTCTAAGGCCCGCAGCTCGAGGGGTCGGCTCGGTTCTTTCAAATTGTTTCTCATTATTGAGAAAGGGTAACAAAGATAAAATACGAGCTTGTTTTATAGCAATAGTAATTAATCGTTGTTGTTTCAAGGTCAATCTATTCACCCGTCTAGATAATATTTTTCCTTGTTCACTAATAAATCGACTAATTAAACTCATGTTTCTATAATCAATTCGATCCCCCGATTGAATCGGGGGCAACCGTCCATGGTTTGTTTGTTTAGTTTATTTCTTATCCCGAAAATCCCATTTTTATTCTCAAAAAACTAAAAATCAACCAATATGACGTATCAAAAAGATACAGGATATGATATTTCAAAAGATACAGAATATGATATTTCAGAAGATACAGGATATGAAAAAGAAACTCTCAATTCAATCAATTTCTTTCTTACTTTTCCCGACGCTCTCAAGAACTCTATGAGTCATTTTATTAAGCCTCATGGGTCACAAATGAAGGAAGAGGATAAAATAGTGCTAGTCAATTTCTGGTATGACTATTTTAAAGATAAACTAGAAATAATGGGTAGAACTGTATGTGAGTTGACTTCAGATGAAATCCCTCCGGAAGATAACTTACTTCAGAGTGATGGTAGAACACGTCGTAATGATGTAAGTAAATCTGTTTTTACAAAAGTCTTTAAAGATAAAGTTTTCAAATTACTCGAAAAGTCTAAGAAAAATGAGCACCCTTCTTCTGGGGCTTTATATCGACTTCAGAAAGAGATCGAATCTCTGACTATGTATTTCAATGAAGAAAATATCTATTCTAGAAGCCCTGCTCTGATGAAGGATATGATTTTAGAACATCAGCTTTGTGCTAAGGAATATCTTATGTGTAAGTATAAATTGGATAAAAGAACAGATGGTCGACTAAAGGTAGTTACAAGTGATCAAATGACAGAGAAAGGTACCCAACTGTTGGATGTATTAACACCTCAAGAAAAGCGTCTTTTAGATAAGTTTGGTCATCATACAATAGAAGCTTTATTAATTCATATTCTGAGCACTCTATTTAGCTCTGAAAATCTTGTGAAAGTAGCCACTTTAGTAGACCGAATCGAATCCGCTGTTCGACACAATGCCTCAATGTTATTTAATATAAAGAATAATTATCCCGTTGTTGATATTAACGAAGAAAAGTGTGATATACCCAAGAAGGACCCTTTAAGACTCCCATTCGGTAAGGCTTTAGTTGAATTCTTAGTGGAAAGAAAGATGATCCAAATAAGAGATAAAGACGATGATTTATCTCCACCCAAAATACAAAAAAAGAAGAAATCATATTATTTGTCAAAGTCTCTTTACGCCGAATGTATGTTTAATCCAGCCCTTCTTCCTGTTAGAATGAACCTCCCTATGATTTATCCCCCTATAGAATGGAAATGGGAATGCCCTCCTGAGAAGATTTGGTTGGACATATCTGATCTAAGAGGGGGTTACTTAACATGTAATTCTTCAGATATCTATAGTCAATATCGATTATTAAGTTCTATGAACATCAATAATTTCCAGATTTACTTCGGGCCTAATAAGGATCAAAAAAGCCATGACAAAGCAGGTAAACTGTGTGATATTATGAACAAGCTTCAAAAACAAGCTTTTCAAATAAACAAACGCTTTCTCGATGAACTAACTTCAAACATGAATTTTTATGTTGAATATGGCTATCTCATGCCTTATTATCTTACTCACTTAAATATTAGTGGTGATAGTAGTCTTCTTAGAGATTTCTATAATAAAAACAAAGAAGTTCAAGATATATGTACTTATAATAAATTATTACAAGTGATGTATACAAATATCCAACAAGCACGTTATGAGCGTACCCTATTACTTTTAGCTAAGGCTTATGAGGGTTATGTCTTTTATTTGCCAGCCTTTCTTGACTTCCGAGGTCGAATCTACCGCAGTGGTATTTTACATTTTCATGAACGCGATCTAGCTCGAAGCCTCATCCAATTTGCTGATGATAATCTCTATTCTATTTCTAATGAGTCTGAGACCAGAAGGAAATTAATACAAAGCTTGATAGAAAGCATATCCAACCATTATAGGAAATTCTCAACATATACGGAAGCTATCGCATTCCACCTAGACCAAAGAAAAAGTATTCAAAACAACAACTGGTGGTGGGGCTATAACCAAAGTAAGAGTCCCCGCGATTCAGTAGTCTATAGAGAATTGGCTAAAAAAGCTTCTTATGAAGCAAAAAATCCTTTTCAGTTCTTATCCCAGCTACAAGGTCTTGAAGATTGTACAGCGCTTAATGATAAAGAGGTTATTCGTTATCTAAATTCATTCCCTATTACCAAGGATGCTTCAGCGAGTGCATATCAAATCATGAGTTATTTTATGTTGAATGAAACCATAGCTATAAGAACGAACCTTATACAATCAAAGGAGGAAGAAGGCATCCTGGATATCTATGATTTCTTCAGGGTGGAGCTCCTATCATTCCTTAAAATCAAATTAGAGGAAGAAGTGTATACCAGCATTTCAGATCTCTTTAGCCGTAAGCTTGTTAAAAGTATTTATATGCCGCTCATTTATGGTAAAACATTAATGAGTACCAATGAAGATCTCAAAGCCGTTCTTTTTCAGTATATAACTTACAAGGAATGCATGAATATTACCCGCCTATGTTTTGAATTCTGGAGTACTAAGTATGAAGAAATGGATTGTCTGATCCGCTTAATCCGGGTTATAGGGTGGTTTGCTTCAGCCTGTGATAGAGCGGTTCTGTATCCGACAGAATATTTTAATACATGTCAGGATTATCGGGTGATGGTCCCTAATTGCATCTGGGTTTATGATAAACAAAGTCAAAAAAGACGTAAGATAACTCTTAGAGTGTCTAGTGATAAAAGAGATAGTAAGAAGACTGAGGTATCTACCTTCGTCAACTTCATTCATCAAAAAGATGCTTATATAGCCATGAAAGTAGTCGACTCTATGACTCATAACTCTCCTATATACACGGTTCACGATAACTTTATCAGTAATGCCCAAAATTCAGGAAAATTACCTAAGATCTATTTACAGACTATCAAAGATCTGGGACCACCCCTTCGAATAATTAATGAATTTCTCATTAATAATCTTTTCATACCAGTGAATAAGAATAAGGGTGGCTATGATACAATACCTGAGAGGTCAATCCCTGATGAACTGCTAGACTATTACACAGGTTTAAATATACCAGATCACATTCAAAAAGATAAAAGGCGTCGTAATGCTTGGGATAATAACGTCTGTCGTTTAAAAACGTACTACTCAAAGTACGTAAAAAACGTAACTGGAGGGAGTTATTGCTGGGAAGACCATCAAAAAAAGTGGGAAAAGTTCAAAAAACAACTGGACGGAGATTACTGCATACATCTATAATATAAATAAAAACACAATGACAAATATGTATAATAAAACTATGATGAAAAAATATTCGACTGCTCGTTATGACGTATCGGAGGAGGATTTGGTTGGAGTTATTTCAAAAACTATGGCTTCCAGCCCGCACCCGAATCTACTCATTGCTACCCATTGCTTCCCTGAGCCATATCCACTTATAAGCCAGACTATGAGGCTATCTCTTAGTACGATGGATCTATTACTCCTGAACGCTTACCCTTGTCAATTTGGTTATGCTAAGTTCACTATTTTATTGACTATGATAAAAGAAGTAGGGGATGATATTACATTTACGATAGGAAAAGCTATTCCATTGACATCGGATGATGGTGTATTCCTTCCTAAGAGTGATATCTTTTCTTATATAACGGATGACTTAATTAAGTATATCGAACTGTACGAAGGTGCAGTTGTTACTCGAATTACGATTCATGTCTACTCATCAGACAAATCAGTAGATAAAACGGGCTCTAATTCTTTGAGCATAAATGAGAGAAAAGAGTTGTTAAACGAATTATTTCATAATTATGATTCTAGCACTTCTATTAAGCGTCCTACGGCTCTAAAGATCAGAAATCGGAATAAAACATATGCTGAAAAGTATATAACATCGTTAAAATCCAATGCGACAAAGCCCGAACCCTTCCTGGTAGCTGATACTGAGACTATTTTGTTAAATAAAGTGCATAAGCCTTATGCTGCAGGTGTCATGATGGTTCATCCCAGTTATAAGCTGGATAAAAATGATATCTATTCTTACTTCAGCGAGGACTACTCCCCACATCTGTATGATAGCTTTGAAAAAAGAAGTCGACAGTTACTTTATGACTTTATAATAAAGATTAGTTTCTTGATGAAACAAAATCCTTCGATGAAGACTATCTACTTTCACAACTTCGCACGATTCGATGGGATTTTCCTCCTCAACCACATTGCGTTACATCATCCTAATTACACGCTTCAATCTCTTATGAGGGGTCGTAAGCTGTATGAATTATGTCTATTTGAGGGTAAGAGGATGAAATTTAGCTTCAGAGACTCTTTGCATCTCCTTCCTGGATCGTTAGATACCCTAGCTAAGAGTTTATGCAAGGATTTAGGTACTAAAGGGTCCATCAACTACGAAAGTGTAACTCTCGAAAATCTAGGAGAGTTGAAAAGGGATTTGTCCATTTTTCGGGGTCTTAAAGGGGCGTGGAAACACATAAGAACTCTTGAATGGAAATGGAAAAGGGATGGTTTTTGAATTCCTTCGGAATCGCAAGTCAATCCTATTTCCGATAGGGGCAGTTGACAATTGAATCCGATTTTGACCATTATTTTCATATCCGTAATAGTGCGAAAAGAAGACCCGGCTCTAAGTTGTTCAAGAATAGTGGCGTTGAGTCTCTCGACCCTTTGACTTAGGATTAGTCAGTTCTATTTCTCGATGGGGGCAGGGAAGGCTATATTTCTTGGAGCGAACTCCGGGCGAATATGAAGCGCATGGAGAGTTCGATCCTGGCTCAGGATGAAGGCTGGCGGCATGCTTAACACATGCAAGTCGGACGGGAAGTGGTGTTTCCAGTGGCGGGCGGGTGAGTAACTATCTCTTTCTCTTTACTAGGAGCTGCTTGCCCAGTCATAAAGCTACGATCAGTCTCTGTCCACTCTAAGGAAGCCCCGTCTCAGGCGAAGGTTGCGTAGTATTCTTTCATAGAGCCTCTCTCCGTGGAGGAATGAATTCAGGTAACTGAGCGCAAGATGGGCTATTGTTGGTGGCCTACCATTGGCAACAGAACCACTAAACCTAAACATTCCTTCATGCGTATCTAGTGCGGTGGCTCTGTAACGTTCATAAAACCTCTCCCCTTCTGTTTAGACATCTAGCAGCCAGAAAGAGAAAGCAGCTTTGATAACTAAGAAAGCAGTCTACGGGATCCTTTAGCAAGAATAGCAATTGGATTGGGATGGATGGCATGTCTCATTAGCCGGCACTGGCTTTCGATTCGGGTAAAAAGCTAAAGTATAGCGCGCAGAGCATTCTTGGCTTGATTAGGACAAGCGTAGCAGGTGCGTAGCAGCCTTGTGGCACTGCCCTTTAAGGTATATCCAATACATCGATCAAGTAAGCTTTCACTTCAACGGAGATAGAAAGTCGTTTATCAATTCCCAGCGTGACACACTAGATACAGCTGCAGAGACATGAATCAAATCTTTTGTCTCCCTTCTTGTTAGGGAAGAAGGTTGCCCATATTCTATATCTTGATTCGGAAAGCCAATCACTAAATCTTCTCCTCAAGACAAGCACTTGCATACAGAAAGACCCGGGACCTTCGCAATGCTTTGTACCTTCATGCGACAACCAGAGAATCCACCATAACACCTAGACAAGGACCATATTAAAAGATCGTGTACCTAGGCCAGGAGTTAGCAAGCATAGCAAAGCCTATTCCAAAGTGGAGCTCGTGTTCCTAGTCGATCAGAGCAAGGACCAGAGAAGTTAGAGCGAGTACAGGTTTAGTTCCATCTATCTCTTTCGGGTACGCTCAAAAGTGAAGTCAGTTAGTGGAGCCCGTTACTGTAAGTCAAGTGATTCGCTCAGTAAACGAATTGAAAAACCTTCTTTCAAGTCAAGTGGAAGAAAAAGACAATGCGCTCCTGGCTATCTCGAAATTTTATAAGGAAAGGAGGAAGCTAGTAAGTAAAGGCCCTCGCTTTTCGGTGCTCCTTCTACACTGCAAATAGCGTAAGTTGTTCACGAATAGGATGAATGCCGAACGAAGGGCTTGGCTTACACGAGACCTAGCATCGTCGAATTTCCTTGGGCAGTAAAAGGACGGGTTGAAGTGAGCTCGTTAACCGAAAGCAGGAAAGAGAGCAGGCTACGAGCAGGGAGTGGAACCCGTGGAAGTTTTAGCTTTGTAACTCCTTTTCCGGAGCCCCTTTCATAGGCTAGGCGAAGTTCCCGGTCTCCTTTTTCCCTCATCTTGGGATAGCACGGATAGGCCTTTTTCCCGGTAGATCAAAGTCTTAGTCTCTCCTAATCTCCGTAACGGTTCATCTTTCGCTTGCGCCATATTCCATTACTTATGAAGGGGTCGAACCATCGTGTGAGGGTTGGGAACAAGGAAAGGAAGAGGTTGGCACACCAGCTTAGACCATCGAGAAAGAATAAGTCAGCTCGGTCATCGCCCCATCAAATAAGTGATGCCAATGATGAATCCTGCTCCTGCCTTTGTAAATTGGAGCTCCAAGGTAAATGAATGGAAATTCTCTGTTAAAGAATACATGAAGGCCAGAAGCCAAGAGCAAACTCATCCTCAGTGGGCTTGTTTGGAACAGCCACATTCCTCCTAAGATCTCTTCTTTCATGTGGAGAGTCATACACAATGCCCTTCCTGTGGATAATAACATCAAGAACCGCGGTATTCAAATGGCTTCTAAGTGTCAATGCTGTTCTATACCAAGAGAGGAAACTCTGAAGCATCTCATTCTTCATTCTGAAGTTGCCAAAACAGTATGGAGAGACTTTGCTAATATGTTTTATAAACACCAGCTCTTGCGAGTACCGGGAAAAACTAACCACATCAAAATGACATTCTTGGGAATCAAGAAAGATTCATCTGAGAAAGAGCAGTAGATCCCACTGACCTGAAAAGAAGAAATGAAAGAGAGAACATAAAAACTTCTCTCCTGTGAAAATCCCGGTGCTCAATCCACATCTTATGAGATTCTAAATGACTTCTAGTTATTCCCACCCTCCCGGGGGAGTACTTTATTGATGCAGAAGGCATTGAGAACTGAGGTAGATTAACCAATCAATTACGGAAGTGAATGCGATAGTGTGATTATGAAGGCCTTAGCTCTTTTGAAACTGGCCCAAGTCTCTCAATCGGAGCAGGCCCAAACTGAAGGAGTTGGGTATGGCCCCTGGATGGTAGCTAAAAGTCATCAACGAAAGAATACTCAAAATAGAGGCAGGCCTTACCATACCAGGCCCAATCGCGGCAGCAATCCAATAGATTTGGCCCGTTGATGTAAGAACAAGAGCACCCCACCCTTACCTTACTCTGGTTGGGGAAGGCCTTTTAGGCCGCAAGGAAGAGGACTAGGAAGTGGTACATAAGCACAAGCAATCGGAGTTGGCAGGTGCATTCGAGTAGTGAAAGCTCAATCCTACACAGTAAATGAAAGAGCACTTGTGGTAAAATAAAGGCTGTCTATCTACTTTATAAGACAAGAGGGATATCCTACTCAACCCAACATCTATATATTATATGTCTTATGGAACCTACCTCAATGAATTAAGAAAGTTAGCTGGTAAATAAAAAGTGTAAGAGTGAAGCAGTAAAAGAGGAAAGTCAGACGCCGCAAGGTCTAAGCGTGTATTCATTCATTCCTCCCTTCTAGTCTAATCTAGTTCTATTCTATAATCCAGTAGAGAGAGAGAGAGGAAAGAAGGAGGAGAATCAGAACGAGCAGAAGACTTTCTACGAAAGGTAAAAGTGGTTAGGCGGCTTTATAGTTAGTCTAGGTTTGAAAGTACTAGATCTCTTTCCTTCTAGCCTTTCCGCACATCTTAGATCCTCTTCTGCCATCCAGTCTATCGAGCATTTAGGTTCGTAAGCAATTAGCGGAAGGGAGAAAGAAATCCATAGAAAGAAAAGGCGAAGCTCCGTATCCAAACTCGGAAGTGGGAATCTTGTTCCATTTAGGGAGGTTCAATCCCGTCCAGCAGAACCATTTGCGAGGTTTGATTCTTAAACCGGATCGAGCGGGTGCCTAAGCTTGAGTCATGATCATTAGGATGTGTAACAACTTATTCACTTGCTGCGAGTTAGCCTCCTTATGAGTCGGGCACAGCTAAGATATTATTTGAGGAAGAAGGAATAGTCCGATCTATGATAAGAGATCTCATCCGAGGATGATGTAATAGCCAGACTCAGTCCCAAAGTCTTTCCAACCAACTTCAATTGTCAGGCATCCTTTTTTCTTATCTTAAGAGACTGATCCGGGCAGGAAGAAGAGCAGGCGGTAAGTAAGGCAATTCCTTCCGGTAGTGTATGCTAGTGAATCAGAGTCAAATCTATCTTTTCGGAAGTAAAGACATAAAGTCATCAGGCTCGATTCATTGATGACTTGATGTCTCAGACCATAAGGATAGAAAAGGCAATGTAACAGGGGCCAAGCGTACCTCCCGTTCAGGAAGAGGATGCGTCAGACTTCAGCTGCACATGAATCAGCAACTTTTGAATCAAAGCGATAGGAGATGCGATACCAGTGCTGCTGGATTGGGGAAAACCCTAACTCTGTTCTTCCCTAAAGGGAAGCGGAACTAGTGGTAGCTCTTTTGAAGAGAATAAACACCTAACTCCTTGCTTGCGTGCATCCTGCCCTTGTTGTCAACAAAACCAGTCTATTTCGGTAAGTTGGCTCAGTTGAAGTCGAGCCTTGCTGTCTTTTTTCTATCTATAGATAAACCTTTCCTTCATTCCAGTGCGTATGGTACGTATTCCTCGGTAGTACGAACCCAGATCCGTAAAATACCTAACTCTATTTGTGCCTCCTGCGCTATAGGAAAGCGAAAGCAGTGCATCTAGGTAGGTGAGATCTCTCATTGCGTCCAGCCCTTGTTAGCAAGGATCCAGTAGTAGGTGAGAAAATCAATCCCGGGCTATTCTTCCTTGGTAGTGGGATAGCTCTTATCTTAGGTCAATACCTTTCTCTTTCTCCCGTTCGGTAAGCAGCTCCGGTATCGGCAGCATTCGCAGTATTAGTCTCAGTAGCATTTCTTATGGCAGCGGCAGAAAGACTGACTCTAGAAGTGAGCATCTCGGGTGTGAAGGAAGCAGAGTCAGTAAGGGTGGGCAGAACATATGATGGCTGGGATAGTCATTAGTTAAGGTAAGTTCGTTGTTCCGTTTATGCTGGATAGGCGGGTTCTGGGAAAGAGAGGTCAGATGCCAGTACAAGGCAGTTGCTTTGGCTTTTTCTGAATGAAAGAATTCGGTAAGTTAAGTAAAGGCAGCTGTCCCACGCTTTAGAAGAAAATAGCTGCCATACCAGTCAGAACCATAAGAATATGGTAATTCAGTCCTTGCTTTCGTTGATTTAGAGAGTCAAGAAAGAAGACCATGAAGAGGTTCGAAGGAGGGGATATTCCAGATAGTAAATCCTTGTTGAATCAGCCAAGTCAGTAGCCTTTCTTTTATGCGGGATTGCCTATTTCCTCTTGATGCGGTAGAAGAAGTCTAGTCTAGGTCATTTCTTTTGCTAGAGAATATGTTGTTGTCGGCATAACCGATGCAGTTAGCTCAAAAGTACGTTCAGTCACTTCCGGATCCGGATTCAATGATTGTTGAGTGAACGAAGTCAGTAGTCGGCTTGAGAGATGCGAAACTTGAAGTGCCGCTTAACTGATTTAGGACTGAAAGAAGGCTGAACATGGATCCGTATGGGGAGAAGAGAATCTAGGCTCTCTAAACTAGACCGATTGGACAGCTTTCAAAGGCGTAAATAGCTCTATTTGACCTGACCTAGTTTTCAAAGGCTTGATTGCCCCTTGGGAGAAGTTGAATCAGGGCGGAGGGCCTATTTTGATTTGATTTGAACTAATTCGAATCTCGTGACCCATGATCCTTAGGAAGGGCAGAAGAGCTCGATCCCAGACCAGGCTCCGCTCAAGGCGATGGAAGACTATCACTTACTCTTTTCCCTACGACCGAGTGAGCAGCTGTTCTTGAATCAGTTGCATTTGATTTGGGCCGTATCGGTATGAAAAGTTGTTTAGGAGAAAAGAAAGGCTAAATGGGACTGTCCTTTCACCTTTTTTCGAACCGGAATCACTTGCTGCTTCCAGAGTTCACAGAATTCAACAAATGGAGTGACTGCTGACTCTGACTCACTGCTTAAAGAGAATAAATAAGGCGTTACAGTTCCTAATAAATAGAGTGCTTAATGAACAAAAGAAGGGAATCCCGTTGAGTTCCTACGCTTTCATGTCTACAACTGAATTCATCCGATTACTATAGGGATGAACCTAATCCGGAATATGAACCATAAAAGAAAATACCTATTAAGCCGATCACAAGAATACCAGCTACAGTACCTATTATCCAAAGAGGAATCCTTCCAGTAGTATCGGCCATTTATTCCACTTCCCTCCAATTTCATGATCCGGTCAATCAAGCAAAGAGCTTTATACCACCAGGGCCCTATCTTCTTTTGGATTGGATGGAATGTCATCCACCAAGAAGAACTGATGGAATTGTTGATGCTTGTGGGCTAATGTTTCTTCAGTAAGTTAGTCTTCAAACTGCCATAGCTCGTTGTTACCTCGCTCGCCCAGTCTTCCTTGAGCAGGAGACTATCTGCCTTGAGCATATCCATATCCAAGCTAACGGTTTCAAAGCCATTTGGCTAACCGTCACTAGCAAACTATTCATATAGGATCCGAGACTAGGGCTAATCGAGGAATGGAAATCTCGTTTCGGCCTGGCCTTGTCTCTTCTCTCTGAAGGCTGTTCCTATTCATATTCAAATAGTTAGATGGCTTCTATCTTTTCAGTTTATATCTTCGGTTCTCAAGTTTCAATCGAGATGTAATGGATTGTATTTCACCCTCGCGATAATAGCTATATGGGTCAATTGCTTGACGATCTATCCAAAAGGAGCCGTGTCCCTGCGGTTTTCCTCTCTCGCATAGAGCCAACCTTACTCTATGTGCTGTCCTGGGTGGGCTACCATCCTTTTCCATTTCACTACTTTCCATGTTAGCTCGTCTCTGTCTTCGTCTTTGTGTCTGCCGATTCAATTGATGCAGCTCGTCTGTCAGGATCCCTATCCCTATTCTTATTCTTAGTTCCACCTTCTTGACATAGTTTCCGTCTCTTGAATACCAACTTTCTGCAGGGGTGGATAGAGCGGTGGCAACGTCCGAAAGGTATGATTTAGTAGTAGATGGCCCCTTCCTGCTGAACTCTCTCTCTCGATGCTTTGTTTTTGTTAATGCCATGAAGGAAGAATGCTAAATGTCGCAGCAAGCAGCTAACCTACGGGATGAAAGACAGAATGCCACTAGATCAATGATGACAGTAGCTATGGTTTAGTGATAGTGTCCGTGGAGAGGTTTCAGAGTTGCTTTGGTTCAAGTCAGGAAAACACAGAAGAGCTGTGTTGAGACATCTAACCCAAATGCATTTCTGCCCACCCTTTTGAATGATATCTAGAACAACCTTATCTAGATGTTCTAAATACAGATCTATAAGAATAAAATAAATAAAACCTACTCCTTTGGTGGTCTGTCTTTTGTTTTTAAGGTATCCTAACACCTTCTCTAACGGGTCCTTGTCTTTATCTACCTGAAGTTGACAAACGAATATATAAATCATCGCCCTAAGTGTCGGATTCTGTATCAAATCATCTACTTTGATCATTAAGAGCTTTTGATCTATGGATGCCGCCCCAGGTGTTATCTCTAACAGCTTAAACGCCCCAAATGTTACATCTGATTTAGAATAAATTAACTTGTCAAAAAAATCAAACTTCAAATAGTTCGGATGGAAGGCCGTGATGTTGGGTTGCTCAATCCTCATCTTCTTCATGTAAAGCAGATGTGACAATGAGAATTGAACTAAAGGCGACATGATCGGATCATATAACTGACATCCATCAACATCCCCCTTATCACACTCTTCCATTCGGTTCTTAAACGCATGAAGATCGCTCTTCGAAATAAGGGGGAACTCGGATTTATTAACCTCATAGCACATATCAACTAAAGAAAGAAACAATTCCATGAGAAATACTTATACTCCTAACCTTTTTACCTCTAAAGGAGTTCTCTATGTGCTTTTCAAACACACCCAACAGCTCGCCCTAAGAGAATAAGGAGAAAGAATCCATTCACTTCTATGTCGCTTCCAAGATGCTGCTTCCCTAAATGTCATTGCTTTGACCCTGACCATGAAACTCCGGCTCTTGCTCTTCGAACCTTAGTCTTTCAACTGAGCTCGGATACACGATCCTCTTTCAAGCGGGCGCAAGCTGATTATTTCGGATCTCTTCTCATCTGATACATTAGCAACTGGAGTTAGGAAATCAAATCCCTAGTCCAGGCCCGAGATCAAGAGTTAGATGGTGCTAAACCGCTAGACGGATGGGCGGATGCATCGGTCCTCAGGAACAGATGCGTGGGATGAAGGTAAAGGTCTAGCTGGAGAGCTTCCAACTGAAACTGATCAGCATGTAGATAATAGGTCGTCCTATAGGCAAGCCGAGGAGTGAGGAAAGCAGAAGTGGGACAGGAACAAACCAGTCAAAAAGGGTACCAAGCATTCCTCTTATTAAAGGAATCGGTGAGTGAAGACAAGATCGGATCTTTAAAGCTGAAGTCTTCAAGTTCATCAAGAGTGAGAGATCCGTCTAAGAACAATAGAAGAGGGATATACCATCGAATCGGATCTTAGAGAAGTCTCGGTCTTCCTCCACACCTAGGACAGGGAAGAGGCAATGAAATTGATGAATGAATGCATTAGAGGGATTATTTTCGGCGTTTCTATGCAGCCTTTGGGAGTTCCTTCCAGGTGTAGCTGAGTGCTCTTTGTTGTTTTACAGAATCAATTAGCTTTTCCGATATTGGAACCAATGGTCGCTAACTTGCTCAAGTCGGTCTGATACTGGTTTTTCCGAGGCAGGGTAAAGTTTGTTTAATCAAATCTTCAATCAAAAGTGATCAAAAAAATATCGTATAATAAGCGTAGCAACTGTGGATCATAGACGGACATAACAAAGCTTGAGTGAGTGAGCTTAGTGACCGGTTCACTCCGGCACTCCTATAGCTAACCTGTCGCAGGAGATTTCTTTATTTACAGGAAAAAAGGGAAGGGCATTGAAGACCAGGTCTTAGTCAGGCAGATGCCGACTTATACGATGAAACTTCCGGGGGCTTGACTCAATATCAGGACACGAACGACCTACTTACTGGCTTGAAGGATCCTTAGCTTGCCTCCTTAGAGTATCCCAAGTGAGTCTTTCTTCTTGTCTCTGTCAGTAGGATGGTACAGGGCATATTTGGCTAGACGGAGAGATCAGAATATCCACACTCGATCAAGAGTCTACTTCAAAGGCAAGAGGGAGACAGAAAGCAAGACTTGCACACGCCTGACTCATTCACAAAGACTACTGTAAGGGCATGGCACCCCCGAAACCCGAACTACAACAAAAAGGGGGAAAGCTCAATCGCCAATCGAGTCGACAAACCCGAAGTAAAGGATGAAACTCAGTTCAACTTACTTTGCTCGAAAGACCTAGGCTCATAGATAGAATCAGAGGCGGGGAATATAAATCAATAGCATACGTCCGCCTTCTACCTCGGGGAAGGGGAGGGGAACTCAGAGAGGAAAGACATGTTCGGAATGGGAGGCTGTGATCATCACGGTGGCTGTGCGTCCCGCTGGAGAGGCGAGAGGGTGCTCCTTCATGTGCTTGTAGTTCACTCCCTTATCGCGTGATGGTGCTATGCGCTTCCAGCTTCCAGTAGGTGTGATTCACTACCTTCGCTACCTGGTGCGCTTGATGGGATCTATCTCACTAAGACCCATAGAAGGAAATGAAGGCTGAATCTGACTTGGCGATCTCACGCTTGTACTTTGATTTTCCTAACTGGTACAAAGGACTCCCATATCCATCTCTTTCACTTTAAGTAAGCTATCGTTGTAAAAAAGAGAGTGAGTCTTTTGGTGCTGAGCCAATTTTCATCTTCTTTTGATGTTCGGACCGAGCGCGTATAATTGAAATCTTCCATATCTTGTCTCTCCTGAGCGAGTACGTTTCGTGGTTACGTACACTACGTAAAAAGAGCACCAACTTGATCGACTATGAAGACCAAAGCTCCAGAGCGGGGTTCGCTTACCCTTCATCCATTAAAGAGCCCCACCAAAGAAGAAAGAGTGTGATTGAAGAAATCGGGAGAAGCCTATTTAGGGAGTGCAAGAAGATCTATCTTGACAACCAGAGGAGAAGAAAGAACCTATGTTCCGAGGTTACAGAGAGAGGATTGATCAAACGATAGAAGGCGTAACCCTTCCACTCCCACGTACGTTCCGACATTCAAAGCATTGCTTATCAAATAACTAGACAAGACAGACTTGACGGGTAGAATCTACACCACTTCTTCCTTTCATTCTTCCTGTAGCCACACAGAGAAAAAATGCGATTGAGAATACAATAGACTAGCGACGAACGAGCGAAGGGCTTCCCTACGCCCAAAGATGCTTTTTGCCCAAGTGCACCCTAGGAGGAGAACCGGTTTTCGGGCATGCTTCCTTCTTTTGCTTCGTGAGCGGACTCTTTTTTATACTACCTCAACAAGGCTGATGTTATGACTAGAAAGAATAAGGGAGGGGTAGAGGGGAAGAGCGAACACACTTATACACGGAAGCTAAGTATAGAAGTGGAATCTCGGGTCAACCTACAAAACAAACTAGACTGAGTAAGCTATCTACCAGACCACTTTGACCTTTGTCTTATGTCTAGATACATATAATGAAGATATGAGGCTCCCCGGACCCAGGGGGCATACATCTCATTCATATACTTCCTTTGTTTCGCTATGGACTTTAGTTTGAGTAGGTTATGCCTTGAATTTCGTTTCGTACCGGGACGACTTAGCCCTTAATCTCTTTGAGGCTGCTGTTGAAGCGCTCATCTTCTCGTTGATTGAAGTAAGAAATTTGAAAGTTAGGCACTTCACGCGGATAGATGGTCAATGTTGGCTCGTTCTGCCTATGTAAAGCGAGGATGGTCTGCTAGCTCCTGCAGTAGCACAAGAGGGAGCCAACCTGAGATCCGCCCTAATCTCGTTCAAACTCCGAGCACCGGGTCTAGCTTAGGAGCTTTGGAGAAGCCCCTGGAGAAAGATCTTATAAGCCCCTAAACCCACAACTCGAGCTGCAACACAGCTTCAAGGGTCCTTGCAGACCTGCGGTTCTTTCCCATCTGTTCAGTTTGTCACGCTTTCATCCGTGGTGGGGGATGAAGCAATTCCAACATATTCCGTTGCCACTTCCCAAACCTTTCGGAGAGTTGAAGTTCAGATGGCTGAAAGGCGCTGCACCTTAAGACCTTAATATAGAGACTTTCTCGTGGTGATCGGTTCATCGGCAACGACAGATACGTGCGATCGATAGATTGCTAATACGCCCCAGCTTAAAAAGAAGGGCTACTAGTGAAGATGCCGAGAATGGCCGGGGATCAGTCCCGCTTCCTTCAATCAGACCTGACAGAGAGTTAGCCGTCCCTAAAGTATAAAGAGCAGAAGCGGGTGGGAAATGACTTTCAAACTGACCTCGCCTAAGGATTAGAACGTTCAAAATCCTGCAGATCTAGAGAAAGCTTTTTTGACTTCCTGCTGATCGTTCGTTAGCTCCATCGGCTGCACACTGCAAGGAGCCAGCAGATCCTTTCCTTTTGTCCTTCTTTGTACTTCTATTTCCACGCCTTTCTCATGCGTATCTCTTCGCTGTGTTCTGACATGAAGTCTTCCTTCGTTCTATCCATGAAATATGGATTTGATTTCTCATATGGGCGTGGTATCTCTATCCATATTTTGTTGTATGCAGCTCAGGCTCTGGGGCGCTGCTTTCTTTCACCGCGAATTGCCTTTGATGCAAAACCATATACCGATCCTGGTACTTTAAGTCTTGAATTGACTTCTGATGTCCTGGCTGCCCCCTTAAGCCTGGAAGATTTCTAAGTGAACCCAATGTTATGCTTAACACATGCAATTATAGATTGAGATACTAGGCCAACAGAAGACTTCTCGGGAGCAGCCTCTTTAATAGATGAATAGCACGCGGACCTACCTTCAGGAGTCTCCCTACACGAGGTCTGAAACTAGCAATACAGCTTAGGATTTTCCCCTTTCTATGGTAGAGGTCTTGAAGAGCCACGGCCCACCAGCGTAAATAAAGGAAAATGGGTAGCACCATTCCTATTTGAGTCAAGTTACATCTTATATAGCTATCAACCCGAGTTCCCCTCTGAGACGGACATTCTAATGGGAGTTTATCCCCCTCCCCTACCAGGGAAAGTTAGCAATTGAGTTCAAATCGTAGATCCGGAATCACGAACTCAACGGGGTTGCTCCAAGGCAAGACAGGAAGCCAAAGAAATGCGCTAGCAGGGTTTCGTGCGATTGATCTATATCCAATTGGCCAATCCGTTGAGATCCGCGGTCGACGATCCCAAGATCTGAAGATGAGGTTCGGGGTTAGACAGTTAGAGTAGCTAAGGAGAGGCGAAAGCGGGAAGAACTACGTAAGACGGGAGCAGCAAGATCACTCGTTCCGGATCTTTAGCAGCAAGCTGCACCGTGCCCTGAGACTGAGGAGTTGTAGGCTTTCCTTCAGCACCAATAGCGTCATTAGCTCCTAAGCTGCATAGGTCAGGAGAATGACTCCCCTACCTGCGAGGCCTGGGCTTGTGTGATTCTTCTATTGAAGATAGTCCCTTATGGAGAAAGAGAAAAAAAAAACGGAAGTATACGGCCGACATATATCTCTATCCGCTGACAAAGCAAGAAGAGTAATTGATCAAATTCGCGGACGTTCTTATGAAGAAACACTTATGATACTCGAGCTCATGCCCTATAGAGCATGTTATCCAATTGGTTTATTCTGCTGCAACAAATGCTGCTTACAATATGGGTTCTGGCGAAGCCAATTTAGTAATTAGTAAAGCTGAGGGAGGGTACTACCGTGAAGAAATTAAAACCTCGAGCTCGCGGGCGTAGTTATGCGATAAAAAGAACTACCTGTCATATAACTATTGTAGTGAAAGATATATCTTTAGATGAATATGAATATGAAGAAATGTATTCTTTAAAAAACCCTAGATGGAAAAAGGCAACTATGGTATATCCTAATGTGTATAGTAGTGGGGTAGTATGGGACAAAAAAAAATCCAACCTAAGATGAATATCCTTCGACCGTTATCTCCTCATCTTCCTATTTTTAAGCCACAGCTGACTTCGACGTTTCCAATTTACCATAGAATCTCCGGAGCTTTCCTAGCCACTATCCTTTTCTTTTTTTATCTTCTTTGTCTGAAAATAGGTTTGATTTGCTTCACCTATGAGAATGTCTACGAATTTTTTTTTTCTTATGAAATGCTTTACTTATTATTATTAGCGTTGATAGCTCTCTTCTTTAAAGCTTATGCCGTAGAAGCTGACATCAGGCTATTGGCCTTTTATCTGCATCTTCCCGACCGGAAGGGGTTCGCTTTGTTTGGGATGAACTCGCAAAGACTCGACCCGGGTTTCCTCGTAGAGTGGCTTTATAAGACTCCACTTTCTCAGTGGAACTAAAAAAAAAGAGTTTGAGCTCTTTTGGCTTACTTTTAGCCACGCGGGGCGGCTATCCGCATGTGTCCAAAAGTGACAGTGACGTCCATTTTTTTGTTTAGGATCCCCTTTTTACATTCAATTATTTATTGAGCCCGGTGTGGAATCACCATCATTACACATTCATTCTTGGTCTGGCTGCTGGTCTAGCGAGCCTTCCTAGCCGCCTAGAGTGCAGCCTACCTGCTGAAGACCGTAACGTAAGTAACTCAGTGCTCCATACAGGGGAAATGAAAGCAGAATTTGTTCGGATCCTCCCACATGTTCAATCTTTTTTTAGCGGTTTCCCCAGAGATTTTTATCATT